CTGAAAAAGATTGTGATGATCAAAAATGCGCGGCAAACCAAGACAGAAATTGGCTAGTTCTCATTATAAGAAATCCAACTCTTTGGTCATTAAGGAACACAAAAGAAAGTATAAAAAGAAACGTCGATTGACAAAAAAGAAAGAATTTACAAGATATGATCTATCTGAATTTCAAGTCTCAATTCCAACAAATCTTGGACTTTCACTAAAAAAAGATCCATTTTTTATTTTGAAACGGTTTTCTATATGAGATGAATCCATTATTGCAATTAGTTTGTTACTTATTTTGTTAGTGAATTGAGGTATGTAGATTTCAATACACATAAAAGACTATCAAACCTTTTCTGGTCTTTTATGTGTACGTCTGTTTTGGCTCGAATGATCGTTCTGAAGAAACTTCAGTTAAGTTATGTTATAGAAAAAAGAAAGAGGATTTTTGAGTTTTTTCCCTCCTGCTAAGAAAGCGTTCATCTCAGCCCATTTCTCAAAAGACTTCAATGGGTACACGCAAGAAATAGGCCAATTCAGCAGCTTTTTGTTCAATTTCCCGTGGAGTCAAATTCTCATCAGTACGAGTCAAAGGGATGGCCCCCTGACCTCTGATGTCCATATAAAGGACACGACGAGCATAAATACCCTCTTTCACTTCTATTCTGATGGACTGAATATTTTTTATAAGGAATCGGAGGCAGATGCGACGATTTTTTCCAGGAAATCCCCAACGAAAAATACACACTATTCCTTCTTTTCTATCGAATCGATCATAACCACTACCTACATTCCACGAAATTGTACACCACAAATAGCAACTAATAAAGAGACCTGCGATCCCATAGAAAGACATCACGAGCCCTTGTGGAAAAAAAACGATTTGCTGAGACGGAAATAAAGATGTGAAATTTCTACCAAAATAACTGGAAGTTCCAACCAATAAGAATCCTAATGAACCTAAAAAAAGGATAATGGCCCAGCAGAAATTACTTGTTTTGCGAGACCCCGTTATAGATTCTATCCATATATGTTCTGATCGACAACTCATACTTGATCCGGTTGCATTTTATTGGAATTGAGAGAATACCCCAAATTCATTTGACTTGACTCTTTTTGTTTCCGAAGTCACTCTCATCAACTAGCACTAGGTTGATGTGAACCTTTAGGAGTAATTCAGCAAATTGGTTAGATCTAAAATAAAATAATAACATACCCTTTCTCGTATGATCCCACTATAGATATCGACATACATATAGATACACCGACTTTTTATTTCGGCCATCTGGCAATCCTGATCTTTTTGAAAATAACTAGAATTCATTATACCCATATATCATGCTTCCGCAGGCATAAGAGTTTTTCCTTTAATTTAATCTTCGACGGAAGCCATATGTTACACCATATTCCACTAAATAGATATCTGTGTTATGATACGAGTCTAGGTTCAAAAAAAAAAATGGATGAGATTGGGTCCTACCGGATCTAAACAATCTTATTTTTTTGAACATGAAGAGATAAAGAAGCCATTGCAATTGCCGGAAATACTAGGCCCACTAAAGGCACAAAAACAGAGGGAAGGTTGAAAGTTGTCATAGAATGGGTACCCCGATTTACTATTTGTACCTGTTATTATTATTTAGAAAAATATCTTATAATAATTATAATTAAGAATTGGAATTATGAAATTATTAATTAATAAGAATTCCATTTATTTTATTAATTAGTATTTATGAAAGTGGAATTCGAATTGGTATAGATCTCAGTATATATCTAAGAGAGTATATACTGGACTTATTCATATATCTAAGAGAGTATATACTGGACTTATTCATCTTTCTACATGACAAAAATGTATGAGAATCACCTTTCTTATTATTCTTTATTTTTTTTCTCTCTTGTCTCCTAATTTCAATTTACTAAAAAAATCTTCTTCAAAATTATCGAAAGATTCGTTCGAATCCGACCCAACAGGGATTCTTAGTCAAAATGAGATTCTCGAGAGATAGAGAAAGATAGAAAACTCTATGTCTATCTTTTCTATGATCTACAATTAGATCTTATGTTGACAAAGAAAATTCCATTTGTCTTATTTTTACTTGGAGTCCGATAAACTAACTAATTGTTTGCTACAAATCAAATAATTGAACTTAATGTTCTGTTCTACTCGATTGAATTTTGATTCAAAGGAAAGAAACCATGGGCCTGAAATAACTCATTCAAAACGCTTTTTAAAGTATTACGTGGTACGACTAGATCGAATAACCCCTTATCGAATAAATTTTCCGTCTCTTGTGAACCTTCAGGTACTTCTTTATTCAATGTTTGTTCAATTACCCTTTTACCCGCAAATGCAATATAGGCATTGGGTTCGGCAACAATGATATCCCCTAACATACCAAAACTGGCTGTCACCCCCCCAGTAGTAGGAGATGTAAGGATTGATACATAGAATAACTTTTGATTTGTTTGAAAATGATATAAAGCAGAAGATATTTTAGCCATTTGCATCAAGCTCAAACTTCCTTCTTGCATGCGTGCCCCCCCGGAAGCACACACTATAATAAGAGGTAGAGATTGATTCGTAGCGTACTCAATCAATCGGGTTATTTTCTCACCCACTACGGATCCCATACTACCTCCCATAAACTCAAACTCCATAACCCCCATTGCTACGGGAATACCATTTATTTGGCCTATCCCGGTTTGAATAGCCTCAGTTAATCCTGTATTTTTTTGATAAGAATCAATACGATCCTTATATGGATCGTCCTCAAAATCCAATTCAATGGGAGGTTCCTCGGAATCCAATTCAATGGGAGGTTCCTCGGAATCCAATTCAATGGGAACCCCCTCGGAATGCAATTCAATGGGAACCCCCTCGGAATCCAATTGAATGGAAGGCTCCTCGGAATCCCATTCAATGGGATCCATTGAGGCGACTTTTCAATGGGAGGTTCCTCGGAATCCAATTCAATGGGAAGCTCCTCGGAATCCAATTCAATGGGAAGCTCCTCGGAATCCAATTCAATGGGAACCCCCTCGGAATGCAATTCAATGGGAAGCTCCTCGGAATCCAATTCAATGGGAACCCCCTCGGAATGCAATTCAATGGGAGGTTCCTCGGAATCCAATTCAATGGGAACCCCCTCGGAATGCAATTCCAATTCAATGGGAGGTTCCTCGGAATCCAATTCAATGGGAGGTTCCTCGGAATCCAATTCAATGGGAAGCTCCTCGGAATCCAATTCAATGGGAAGCTCCTCGGAATCCAATTCAATGGGAACCCCCTCGGAATCCAATTGAATGGAAGGCTCCTCGGAATCCCATTCAATGGGATCCATTGAGGCTATCTTTTCATTCATAGGATCCCAAGTATTCGGATCGATCAAAAGTTCGATTCTCCCTGAACTATTCATTATCAAATGAGATTCACATCCTTCACAAATATACAATCTTTCTTTCAAAAATCTCTTATAATTTAATGTATAACACTCTTCGCATAGAACCCACAAATGCGCGTATGAGGGAGTGGAATTCTCCTCAGTAGTACTTTCTTTTTGAGTGGAATTCTCCTCAGTAGTACTGTCTATTTGAGTGAAATCACTATCATTTGTGCTGGTTATTATACCGAAATGCTCCATTTTACTATGATTTTCACTCTCACCACAAACGGAACTAGAAAAGTCACTCTCATCGCAACCCCGAATGCTATATCCTCTCTTCTTATTATTCAAAATAGAAGAACCGTCGTTACCCTTGCAAATCTTATTTTCAATAACACAATCTGTGTTATAACTGTCCTCACTAACATCCCTAAAAGTGTCATCATCATTTAGATCCATTTCACAGGTATTTTCCTCACTAACATCCCTAAAAGTGTCATCATCATTTAGATCCATTTCACAGGTATTTTCACCAGGACTGGCACTGCCCGTTGATTTACTTAGTCCACACCTGTGCTCGAATTTCAACAATACCAAATTGAACCACAATTCTTTCAGAGAATAACCCCCCCGATGTCTGAAAAATACATCCGAATGCAATTTCCATTTTATCATAGTACTACCCCCCCCCCCAGATAGCTGTTTATTAGCCTACTTTTGTAATTACCTAAATATTATTATCTAATTCATATTGAATTAGATATCTATTCATAGAATTTTCTGAGAATAAATTCAGACAGGAAATCCAATATATAAAATAAAAAAAAAATCTTTAATCTGGGTTAGTGCTTTACTAAAATTATAAACTATCTAATTAAGACTTAATTCCCGTTCATTTGAATTAGAGCGGAGGGGTTACTATTTTGTAATGCGAACCCCCTGCTTTTGCTTTGTTAAAATCGTATTTCCTCTCCTTTGAATTAGAACTCCCATTTAATCGGGCCTGACTGTAATTATACCTCTCATTTGATTTGAATTAGACCATTCATTTGTATTATACCTCTGTCTATTTGAGTGAAATTCTCCTCAGTAGTACTTTCTATTTGAGTGGAACCCCCCTCAGTATCACTGTCTATTTGAGTGAAATCACTATCATTTGTGCTGGTTATTATACCGAAATGCTCCATTTTACTATGATTTTCACTCTCACCACAAACGGAACTAGAAAAGTCACTCTCATCGCAACCCCGAATGCTATATCCTCTCTTCTTATTATTCAAAATAGAAGAACCGTCGTTACCCTTGCAAATCTTATTTTCAATAACACAATCTGTGTTATAACTGTCCTCACTAACATCCCTAAAAGTGTCATCATCATTTAGATCCATTTCACAGGTATTTTCACCAGGACTGGCACTGCCCGTTGATTTAGATCCATTTCACAGGTATTTTCACCAGGACTGGCACTGCCCGTTGATTTACTTAGTCCACACCTGTGCTCGAATTTCAACAATACCAAATTGAACCACAATTCTTTCAGAGAATAACCCCCCCGATGTCTGAAAAATACATCCGAATGCAATTTCCATTTTATCATAGTACTACCCCCCCCCCCAGATAGCTGTT